AATCGTAGTTTAAATAGAATCAGAATCTAAAGATATCCATTAACCGTAGTCTAAAAAATATAGACCCCTCGCTCGTTCGATTCATTCTAATTTAATTTATTTTATTGATTTAATATGGTATAAATATATAATCATAAAAAGAAGAGAACATTATTTTTGCAAACATTAATAGAATTGTTTAACAAACCGTTTTTATAAGAAAAATTTTTCTCTATAGTTAAAATTGATTGGTCGTACCTACCCAATAATCTAATATGAATGCCAATAATCTAATATGAATGATTCGCTATTCACTCGGTTTTTGGGTCATAATCATTATGTAGGAGAGATGGCCGAGTGGTTCAAGGCGTAGCATTGGAACTGCTATGTAGGCTTTTGCTTACCGAGGGTTCGAATCCCTCTCTTTCCGTCTCTTCACCTAATTCACTGATCTTACTAACCACAATAGATCAACTAGTAATGGATACCATTGGGTAGACCTTTCTTTCATCTAGAGTCTCTAGTCCTAACGGCTGTGGTACAAAAAATACTGGTAAAGAAAAGAGAATGAGAATACCCCTCTCGGATAACTAAACGGGAGAAAAATCCGGCTCAAACCCTTATTTATCTTCACCTTAGGTTAATTTACTTCCCGAAAGGGAGCAAAATTGTTCGAACCCTTAATGAGTCTTGATTTTCTTTTTGTTTAGGTTAAGTCTGACGAGAATAATATTCTACGACTAGCAATTCGTTTATTTTCAAACCCACCCATTTACTATCTATTATTTGATTTACTAATCCTTTATATTGGAATGGGTGAAGAGTCAAATGGTTTGGCAATTCGTCATGAGGGGATGAATCAATAGAATTTTGAATCAGAGATCTAGATTTTTGTTCATCCCTCGCCGTAATAGTATCGCGGGGTTTGCAGCGATAACTTGGTATATCTACTATACGACCATTAACTAAGATATGTCGATGGTTAACTAATTGGCGGGCTCCCGGAATAGTTGGAGCCATACCCAACCGAAAAAGTATGTTATCTAAGCGCATTTCCAGTAATTGTAGTAAAACCTGACCTGTTGACCCTTTGGCTTTTCCGGCGATACGAACGTATTTAAGTAATTGGCGTTCTGTAAGACCATAATGAAAACGCAATTTTTGTTTTTCTTCTAGGCGAATACGATATTGGGATTTTTTCCCGGAACGCGATTGGTTTCTAAGATCACTTCCGGCTCTGGGCCTTTTATTAGTTAGTCCCGGTAAAGCCCCCAGGCGGCGTATTTTTTTAAAACGAGGACCTCTGTAACGTGACATAAAGACTCCTTCTTATTATTTTATTTATTCTTATTATTTTATTTATTCTTAATTTTTTTGTTATTTTAATTATTAATTCCTATTGATGAAATTTCATTCTACAGAATAAATCTAAACTAAAAATGAACTAAATGATAAATTAAGCGAAATTTAATGAAGTATTGTACTATTAAAGAATAATGAGATGAATTGGATAAATATTCAGATCTTTATATTCTATAATATATAGAAAAAAGGCCCCTTTTCGTGACACAGTTGGGCGCTCCTATAACATAACAAATCAATGACTTTTGACAAAGGAAGAAGAGACTTTTTTTTCAATATTCTTTGCTTTGATTTCAAAAGGACATTATCAATCATGTAAAAAATAGAATACGAATAAAATGAATAGAGAAAAGCCGACTATCGGAATCGAACCGATGACCATCGCATTACAAATGCGATGCTCTAACCTCTGAGCTAAGCAGGCTCACATAACAGCAATTCAACATACATTGGAATTCAATAAACTATTAGAATTAACTATTATACTATTTTAATTCTCATTATACTATTTTAATTCTCATATTCCCTTAATTAATTAATATGAATATAGGAAAGAATAAAATATATAATTTTCAAATTTCATTTTAATTTTTTTATTACACTTCACTATTTTATTCCGTATTCTCTATATTTTTAATTCATTGAATGGAATGATTAGTTCTAACTAATGACACATTCACACGCCCCTTTTCGTAAAGTTGAAAGTGCAGACGAAAAAAAAAAAGAATCGACCCTTTAAGTATTCGAAATTCTATGGTAAAATGGGCGTAAGAGAGACAGATATATATAGTATGTATCCACCTATATTGAATTGCGGATACAGAAATGATAAAATCGTTTTTGATTGGACCAAATAGGAGCTCCTATAGATATAGAAGACGTAATAAGATAGATAATAGAGAAAACATTGAGATAGGAATCGGTATCTATCTAACGGTTCCAGTATAAATGAAAGAAAAAATGAACGACATAACAATGAGATCCTAATCTCAAAAAGGGGGGATATGGCGAAATCGGTAGACGCTACGGACTTAATTGTATTGGGCCTTGGTACGGAAACTTACTAAGTGAGAACTTTCAAATTCAGAGAAACCCCGGAATTAAAAAAATGGGCAATCCTGAGCCAAATCCCGTTTTCCGAAAACAAACAAAGGTTCAG